ATTGTGAAAAGAGGAAAAAGTCGAGCGACAAGAAAAATCCCCGCTGCTACCATAGTAGCGGCATGGATAAGAGCCGAAATGGGAGTGGGTCCCTCCATAGCATCAGGTAACCACACATGAAGGGGAAATTGTGCGGATTTAGCAATTGCACCGACGAATAATAGGGAAGCACAGAGAGTAAGAAATAAAGAATTGACCCCATTATTATCAATCAAGTTATTGACTATTTCGAATAAATCCCGAAATTCGAAACTGCCCGTTATCCAATAAAGACCTAAGATTCCTAATAATAAACCAAAATCGCCTACACGATTAGTTACAAATGCTTTTTGACAAGCATTTGCCGCAATTGGTCGTGTGAACCAAAACCCTATTAATAGATATGAACACATTCCAACCAATTCCCAAAAAATATAAATTTGTATCAAATTGGAACTAGTAACTAATCCCAACATGGAAGCATTGGAAAAACTCATATAAGCAAAAAATCTCAAATATCCTTGATCATGAGACATATAATTGTCACTATAAATAAGAACCATTATTCCAACAGTAGTGATTAATATTGACATAATAGAAGTAAGTGGATCGATCAAGTGACCAAACTCTAAGGAAAAATCATTATTGATGGTCCAAGACCCTATATATTGATAGATAGGACTACCGTTTATTTGCCGAATAGCCAGATCGGCTGAAAAAATCATAACGATACTTAGTAAGAAAACACTAGGAAAAGCCCACACACGCCGAAGATTTTTTGTTGCCGTCGGAACAAGGAGAAGTCCCAGTCCTATGGCTATAGGAACTGGAAGTGGAACGAAAGGTATGATCCATGCATATTGATATGTATGTTCCATAAAAAAAAATCAAACTTTTTTATTCTTTATTTTTACTTATAAATTGTTTCCAATTCACCGGCTTTTATCTCTCTCAGAAAGAGCAAGAAACTAAATAAAAAAATCAAATAAATCAAAAAAAAAAGATATGAAAAAAGAATATGAAAGAACTCAAATAGAACTTTCAATTCTTAATCATTTTGATTCTTTCCCAAAGATTGGAAATATTCAACTCAAGAAGTTACAATTGGTCAAAAGATAAGTCACTGGGGAAAATACTTAGTTAGTGTTATTAACTATGAGATTTTCAACATTCCATTATTACGATAATTTATGTCCATAGAGCTAAGGAATAAGGAAAAAGAATTATACCAAAAAAGTACTTGTGGATCATAATCTTCGAATTCGCCAATAACTTGACCCAACCCAATAAAAAAAGATAAATAGAAAATAAATAGAAATAAAAAAAGAAACGTAAAAAAAGATCTCGTTCTTTGAGTTAGTTTCTTCAGAATCATTAACTAGTTCGTTGTTGAAGGGATTGAGCGGTTTCCATTCCAATAAAACAACTTATGTTTATGGAAAACTCTATTATGTTATGGTTATTTTATGGGAAACCCTATAATACTTATCACTTCGTTGCCTGTCACTTTGCATAGAACTAAATGACGAAATTCAAAAAAATAGCCTTTTTTTTTTCCCTTTTTCTCAAGTCATGTATCATTTATATCGTTTAAGAGATTAACTACTCTACGTTGAGTTTTCGAATTTTCATTAGATGTACTTCTTTTTCTCTTGATCAATTAATAGATAATAGAAATAAATTCGAAAAAGAATTTTAGAGTATAGTTTTCTTACAGTATGTTTTTATTAAATAAATTAGGTAAGGATTCTAAAAATTTTCAATTTTTCTTTTCATTAAATTGATTTTTTTTCATTGTTATTATTAATTATATTTATATTATGAATATGCAATAATAAAAAAAAATGAAGTTAACACGACGAAAATAGACGAAGATATGATTTGAACCCCCCTTTTTTTTATTCTTTTTCAACAGCAAACAATTCGATTTCTATAGCAATAGATCCCATGGATATAGATCCGAATGAGGCTATAAGAGTACCAATCAGTCCGAATTTCTCTTTCTTCGTATGTAAGAAAAATGTAAAACAAAAAATGACTTTTGAAAAAAGAATCACATATACAATTTTTCCCTAGGAAAACTCTCTGCAATTCACAATATGAATATTGTATGTTATCATATTCATATTATATGTTATCAAGTAAGTATCTTCTAGTAAAAAAATATGGGTAACAATAAAATGGATAAGGAATAAAAAGAAAGAACGATCCATTTTGAACAATACATGTCTTTCACATTTAACTATAACAATGAGTAACCTCTTTATTTGTGAATGGCAGTTCCAAAGAAACGTACTTCGCTATTAAAAAAGCGTATTCATAAAAACATTTGGAAAATCAAAGCGTTTTGGGCAGCGCTAAACGCTTTTTCTTTAGCAAAATCTCTGTCTACCGGGAATTCAAAAAGTTTTTTTGTGCGACAAACAAATAATCAAGTATTGGAATAATAGAAATTGAGATGAATTAAAAAATGGGTGAATTCTTTTTATCAGATGAATTATTCTCATTAACTAATATTTTCTATTTTGATTTTGAACTGATCACTGATCAATAGAAGATAGAATCGCATATTGTGGTATGTAGAAGAATTCTTCTGTCTACTGGATTCGAAATTCAAGTACTAAAACTAAAAAAAAAAAGAATGAAGCACACGATACAAAGTTTTATCTTGCTTTTTAAAATAGGTTTTTTTATTTGTTTTTTGTGGTGCAGGGATTTTCCCCATCGATTTCTTTTTTTTTTTTTTACAAACAAAAAGTGTTTTTTAAGAAGGTTTCTTAGATTATGTATTTTATTGGATTCTATATTTCGAATATAGATCCTATGAACTACAGGCTCGATCAAGATATCTAGATAGATATCTTGATCGCTTTACTCTCGCTATTTTCTTTTTCGACATAGATTTTTGAAATACGATAAAATTTCGATAGAAATTGCAAATCTTTTGTTTTTTTATAAGATATGTTCAGTGTCCAACCAATTAGGGAATTGGTTGATTAAATCCTAACACGAATTGTGGGTCCAATGAGAATTAAGAAAGTTTTGATACCAAAAAAGCCAAATATTTACAGAAATCTTTTGGCCATGGTGATTAAATTGTGATATGCAAAAACCTTATTTTTTTCATTGCATTGAAAATGTATTTTGTCAATGAATTTTTTTTCATTTCGAAGCCATGAAATTGAAATCAAATAAATAAATAAATATAAATGAATAAATGAGAAAAAAATCTTCAAAAAAAAAAGAAAATGAAGTAGAAAAAAGAAAAAAACATTCTCTATGCCGGGGTCGAGGACAAAACTAGCTAATTCAAACTGTTCTGTTGAAAGCTTAAATCGCACGAAACCGGTTGTGAAAACGAATACCATCCCACAATAAAATTAGTAAGATTATTGAACGTTCAAATAGAAATTTGAGTGATTCCTTATTCATATTCATTGACTTTTATTTTAATGTATCCTAAAGGATATTGATTAATGTATCCTAAAGGATATTGAATTGACTCCTCGAATCTCGACGATTAAATATGGATGGGTTATTATGATTTCTAACAAGCCGCTATGGTGAAATTGGTAGACACGCTGCTCTTAGGAAGCAGTGCTAGAGCATCTCGGTTCGAGTCCGAGTGGCGGCATCTTAGAAAAGAAATAAATGGAATTCTATAATGAATTCAAGAATGAATTTCATTCCATCCCTAGGCCCCCCTCTTCTTTTTTTTTTTTAGGATTTTTTTATGATATTTTCGACTTTAGAACATATATTAACTCACATTTCTTTTTCGATCGTTGCAATTGTAATTACAATTTATTTTCTGACTTTTTTAGTCCATGAAATCGTAGGATTATATAATTCGTCAGAAAAGGCTATGATAGCGACTTTGTTTTGTATAACCGGAATATTAGTTACTCGTTGGGTTGATTCGGGGTATTTCCCCTTAAGTAATTTATATGAATCATTAATGTTTCTTTCATGGAGTTTTTCCATTATTCATATGATTCCTTATTTTAGGAACCATCAAAATCATTTAAGTGCAATAACTGCGCCAAGTGCTATTTTTACTCAAGGCTTTGTTACTTCAGGTCTTTTAACAGAAATGCATCAATCCACAATATTAGTACCCGCTCTCCAATCCCAGTGGTTAATGATGCATGTAAGTATGATGGTATTAAGTTATGCAGCTCTTTTATGTGGATCATTATTATCTGTAGCTCTTCTAGTCATTACATTTCGAAAAAATATGGAAATCTTCTGTAAAAGTGATAGTTTATTATTCTTAATTAGGCCATTTTTCTTTGATAAGATCAAATATGTGAATGAAAAAAACAATGTTTTACGAAACAATTGTTTTCTTTCGTTTCGAAATTATCATAGGTATCAATTGATTCAGCAATTGGATCGTTGGAGTTGTCGTGTCATTAGTCTAGGATTTCTCTTTTTAACCGTAGGTATTCTTTCGGGAGCAGTATGGGCTAATGAGGCATGGGGATCATATTGGAATTGGGATCCAAAAGAGACTTGGGCATTTATTACTTGGACCATATTCGCAATTTATTTACACACTAGAACAAATAATAATTGGGACAGCGCAAATTCTGCAATTTTGGCTTCTATGGGATTTCTTATAATTTGGATATGCTATTTTGGGGTCAATCTATTAGGAATAGGACTACATAGTTATGGTTCATTCACATGAAATTTTAAATTTCTTTAAAGAAAGGACGACCGATACGATACATGGGGATAGCTTATATAAGGAAAGTTTGTGTGAGTTTTAGTTTTTGAGAACCATTTGAATCACTACTTTGACTTGATTCAAATGGTTCTCAAAAACGCCATGATTTTGATTCTATAATTCACTTCATTTTTTTGATTTAAGAGAAGGATAAACTAATAAGACTTTTTTTTCTCATTGTCCCTGTTCATTGTCCAACGAACGGTTTTTGAAATCTTTAAATCACAGAATTTTTTTGTGTCTTGTCCTATTCTTTCTTATTGATGAAAACTATCTATAAAAGTAATTAGATAGAATAGCTTCTACCTTGTCAACTGATAGGGAGAAAACAAAATCCGGATAAATCCCAATACCTATTACAGGCAAAAAGATACAAATCAAAATAAATAGTTCTCGGGGTCCAGAATCCAAAAAATGAAAGTTTTGGGCATTAAATTGCTTGTATCCATAGAACATCTGGCGTAACATAGATAATGAATAAATAGGAGTTAATATCATTCCAATTGCCATTCCAAAAGTAATTAGTATTTTTGGCATTAAAAGATATTTTTGGCTGGTAATTATTCCAAAAAATACTACCAATTCTGCAACAAAACCGCTCATTCCCGGCAATGCAAGAGAAGCCATCGAGAAACTACTGAACATCGTAAATATTTTTGGCATTGGAATAGCTATTCCTCCCATTTCGTCAAGATAAAGAAGACGTATTCTATCGTACGTTGTTCCTGCCAGGAAAAAAAGTGCGGCACCAATAAATCCATGAGAGATTATTTGTAAAATGGCTCCATTGAGTCCCGTATCAGTTATGGAACTAATTCCTATTATTGTGAAACCCATATGCGATACCGAGGAATAGGCAATTCGCTTTTTTAAATTGCGTTGGCCAGGAGATGTTGAAGCTGCATAGATTATTTGCATTGTGCCCACTATCACCAACCAAGGAGAAAATATAAAATGGGCACGGGGTAATAATTCCATATTGATCCGAACCAATCCATACGCTCCCATTTTTAATAAGATTCCGGCTAGAAGCATACATGTACTATAATGTGCTTCGCCATGTGTATCTGGTAACCACGTATGTAAGGGTATAATCGGTGATTTGACAGCATAAGCAATAAGAAATCCAAAATATAATATTATTTCCAATGCCACAGGATATGATTGATTAGCTAATGTTTCAAAATTTAATGTTGGTTCATTGGAACCGTATAAACCCATACCCAGAACTCCCATTAAGAGAAAAATAGAGCCCCCCGCGGTGTACAAAATAAACTTTGTAGCCGAGTACAAGCGTTTCTTCCCTCCCCACATGGATAGAAGTAGGTAAACAGGAATTAATTCTAACTCCCACATAATGAAGAAAAGTAAAAGATCTCGAGAAGAAAATGATCCTATTTGACCGCTGTACATTGCTAACATCAGGAAATGGAACAATCGCGAATCTCGAGTAGCTGGCCAAGCCGCTAAAGTAGCTAAAGTAGTGATGAATCCCGTTAGTAAAATGGGTCCTACGGAAAGTCCATCGATTCCTAGTCTCCAATGAAAATCAAAAATATTTATCCATCGATAATCTTGTTCTAATTGGATTAACGGATCATCCAATTGGAAATGATAACAAAATGCATAGGTCGTTAGAAGGAGTTCGAGGATACATATGCATATAGTATACCACCGAATTACTTTATTTCCCCGATGAGGGAAAAAGAAAATTGAAGAACCTGCGAATATGGGCAAAGCAACAATTATTGTTAACCAAGGAAAATTATTCGTGGTAAATACAAGATACACTTTGACCAGAAAAACCCGTGCGCAATTATCGAACCGATAATCGCGCACGGGTTTTTGTCGGTAAAGAGAAATCAAATGGATTCAAGTGGAGTTTTCTGAAACGTATTAATAAGCTAGACCCATGCTGCGAGTTGTCTCATGCCATAAATAAACCCGGACACTCAAGAAATCCGTTGGACAAGCAGATTCACACCTTTTACAACCTACACAGTCTTCTGTTCTTGGAGCAGAAGCAATTTGCTTAGCTTTACATCCATCCCAAGGTATCATTTCTAATACATCTGTGGGGCATGCTCGTACACATTGAGTACACCCTATACATGTATCATATATCTTTACTGAATGTGACATTGGATCTATCCATTTTTTGAACGTCAGAGATTTTCAATCTAGTAAAGTAGTAAAGAAATCATATATTTTAGACACCAGACGAATCAATGATTTACCAGAATTGTTTTCTAATCAATCTATTTCTGGATTTGTCCATGAGAAGAAAAAGAGCCAAGATACTTTGATTTACTATGTTTTAGCAAACAGAGTCATATGTTTTTTCTGTCATACATACCAGTTTGAATTGGTGAATATTCCATTATTTAGATTTTTTTTATTATATCTTTTTATATTTATTTTCTTTTTTTATTGAATTATTTATTGATTATTTATTTATTTATATATAAATAAATAATTTATATATAAATAAATAAATAATCAATTTATGACTACCACATTCATCATTTATACGATTACCACTATTTATTCAACAAATTAGATTGATTGATACGAATTGATTTTCGGTTACGATGAATTGATGAAACAATAGCTAATCCAATAGCTGCTTCAGCGGCTGCAATAGCTATAACAAAAATGGAGAAAATGTCTCCTTTTAATTGGCGATTATCAAACAAATTCGAAAATGTTACGAAATTCATATTAACCGCATTCAGTATAAGTTCAAGACACATAAGTGCTCTAACCATATTTCGACTTGTAATCAATCCATAGATACCGATAGAAAATAAATAGGCACTCAAAACAAGTACATGTTCGAGCAGCATTGACCGACTCCTCACCAATCTCGATTCATTTCAATATGAACAACAATTCCCTCGATTCGATTGACTAGAATATAACAAGTATGTAATAAAAGAAAGTATTGATAATAGATCGAACTAAATGCATTTCGATTTTATACATGAACAATTTGAAAATAGAATTGAAAGAAAATTAATGGAATAAGACAAAATTTTGTCTTATTTTATTTGGATTTATAAGTTTTTTTTTTGAATTTATTACTGCCGAGCCATAGCAATCGCACCTATCAAGGCAACTAAAAGAATTATAGAAATAAGTTCAAATGGAAGAAAAAAATCTGTTGATAAATGAATCCCAATTTGTTGACCGTTGTTTATCAAATCCTGCTCTATAATCTGGTTGGATCTTGTCGTCCAAATAATTCCGTACCATGACGTATCTAGGATAGTAGTAATTAGTGAAACAAAAATACTTGTACAAACCAGTAAAGTGACCCCATCTCCAACGGTCCAGAGATGGAAATCGTTGTAATATTCTGAACCATTCATGAACATCACAGCAAATATGATTAAGACATTTATGGCTCCCACATAAATAAGGAGCTGTGCGGCAGCTACAAAATGGGAGTTCGCTAGAATATGGAATAAAGATATACAAACAAGAACCAATCCCAATGAAAAGGCAGACAAAATAGGATTGGTAAGTAATACCACTCCTAGACCCCCTACTATAAGACCCGATCCCAAAAATACTAAAAGAAAATCATGTATTGGTCCAGGTAAATCCATTATATGTAAAATAAGAGATAAATAAGTCGAAATGTTTCATGACCTTATTGACTAGACCAGGAAAAAAGAAGTTACCCTATCTATTTCTATTTTTTTGATACGTTATGCTACGCTTCTAACTGAATTAAACCCTAATGGGGTGGGCGAGGATTGTTGTAGATACACTTATTAATTTAATTGAATCTTATTTCTCTATCCAAAAGATTAGTTAAAAATTGGATTACTATTAGTATTCCAATTGTATTTCTATTCTATTATATATATTTTTGATATATTTCTATTCTATATAATTATAGAATTATTCTATATTATTCTATATAATAATAATCTATAAATAGAAGTATTATTCTATTTATATTCCAATTCAAATAAATTCTTTATTTTTATTATTTTATTACATTTTCGATTATCCATTTCTAATATAGTTATACATTATTAGACATTTCGTTTCAATTATTAATTTGAATTTCGATATACATTTTGAAACCGTCAAGGATATATGAATGGATTTTCAATCCAAAGCAAACAGTGACTTCCACTAAACCATAGTTAGGATTTTGAGTTATTTCCACAGCACAATGAAATGACAAAAGCTTCACTCCTTTAGATCAAAACTGAATCTTAAGAATTGGTAATTGTTTTTGAATCAAAGGGTTTACTCATTACTTTGTTTATTTGAGTAGAATTCATAATTGGGGAAATGGTGTAATCCTCAATTACTGACATTGGTAACCTACCCAAAGCAATTTGATTATAAGCCAATTCATGACGATCATAAGTAGAAAGTTCATATTCTTCAGTCATTGATAAACAGTTAGTTGGACAATACTCGACGCAGTTACCACAAAATATACAGATTCCGAAATCAATACTGTAATTAAGTAATCGTTTCTTTCGAATATCAGTTTCCAGTCTCCAATCAACAACGGGTAGATCTATAGGGCACACACGAACACATACTTCACAAGCAATGCATTTATCAAATTCAAAGTGGATTCGACCTCGAAAACGCTCAGATGTGATCAACTTTTCATAAGGATATTGAATAGTTACAGGTAAACGATTTGTGTGGGATAAGGTAATCATGAAACTTTGACCGATGTACCTTGCAGCTCGTACTGTTTGTTGACCATAATTCATGAACCCAATTACCATAGGAACCATAGCATGAATATCTATAAATTATTTCATGTTTCTGTCTCTTGTTTGAACGAAGTTATGAATCTAGAATATCGTATGCCTTTACAGTGAAAGGAGTTGGGAAGAAGTTGTCAATAATAGATTACCTAAAGAGATGGGTAAAAGAAATTTCCACCCAAGATTTAATAGTTGGTCTATTCTCATCCTAGGTAAAGTCCATCTTGTTGTGATAGGAATGAACAGGAACAAATAAGCTTTAGCTAATGTAATAAATATACCAATTGTCGTTCCAAAGACTCCACCCACTTCATTTATTCCAAAAAGCTCAGGAATGAGTATGTATAGAAGAGAGAGATTCCAACCGCCCAAGTAAAGAACCGTTACAAATAATGAAGAAACTAGTAGATTGAGATAGGAAGCAACGTAAAATAAACCAAATTTGATACCTGAATATTCGGTTTGATAACCCGCTACTAATTCTTCCTCTGCTTCTGGTAAATCAAAAGGCAATCTCTCACATTCCGCTAGGGAAGAAATTAGAAAAACAGCAAACCCTATAGGTTGACGCCACAGATTCCACCCCCAAAAACCATATTTTGACTGCGCCTCCACTATATCAACCGTACTTGAACTGTTAGATAATTATAGTCGGTGATAACATCACTGTTCCCATCGCTATTGCAGAACCGTACATGAGACTTCAGCTTCATACGGCTCCTCGATGGCCACAAATAAATCTAAGGACTGATTCGATATTATTTCCCTATGTTTGTAGGGTAGATAGAGTAAAGATATATCGGCGAATCCCAAATTAGACCAATGCAATTCTGTCTGCTATAATAACAAATAAAAAGTGCTTCCGAATTGATCTCATCCTTCACAATTTGCATTTTTCTTTGTTCAGTAATAACTGAATCCTTCAATTCAATAAAATACTCGTTGGATCGATAAATTTCGACTCATATCTTTTTCTTAATCAAAAGAATTCGACATTCTATTTATTATATTAGTATTAGTTTATGAATCATGATAGAATTCTTATTCTATTAATATGCATAGAAAAAAAAAAAAAGAAATTCTATTCTAAAAATCTAAAATATTGATTTCCATTTAATCAATAATGAAATTTTCAATAAATAAATAAAAAAATGAATATAATAACTAAAGGTCATAACATAAATAGAATATAAATAAAGGATTATTTCGTTCCTGATAGTCATTTCTTTAATCAGTGGATAGGAGCATACTCTGGATCGGGATCATGGGGAAGTACTACTTAATCATTTCTACCAATTTAAAGCCCCATTTGAATTCCTTTTATTTTTAGACAGAATATTCCTTTGGATAACTTACCTTAATCTTAATATACATTACTAATCCTTTGTGTACCTTGGTGTTCCTAAGCGTCCACTCATTTTTGCTCGATCCCCGGTATGGTAATCCAGACAATACAATAGTAAAAACTCCATACAGTTGATCTTTTGTACCCGCTTCATGATGACTAATCAACCAATTTTGGGGTAAACAGTATAAACTGTTTTTACTTCCGCTTAACTCTTGTACCTAGGGAATGAGACTCAATCTTTTTACTGCCAATTTATAAGCTGTTTTGTTTCACTCATATAACTATCTGGTTTAGTTCATCGTTCTGATGATGAATAAAAAATAAAGATATTTATTCACTACATTCAACTTATTTCCTCTAGAAAGAAAATGAAAAAAAAAAATAGGTCAAAAAAGTGTATGTCCCAACGAATCGCACGTAGAGATATTGATAACACACATGGAGTTAATGGTATTTCATAACTAATCGATTGAGCAGCAGCTCGGAGACCACCTAAAAAGGAATATTTATTATTCGATCCATATCCTGACATAAGAAGTCCAATAGGAGCAATACTCGAAACGGCAATCCATAAAAAAACACCTATACTGAGATCGTCTAGAACAACGCGATAGCCAAAAGGAATTATTGAATAACTTATTAAAATGGATATGACTGCTATTGATGGTCCGATACTGAATAAACGAATATCCCCTCTAGATGGGAGAAGATCCTCTTTGAAAAGTAGTTTAGTCCCATCTGCTAGAGCTTGAAGAATTCCCAAAGGGCCGGCGTATTCGGGTCCAATACGTTGTTGTACCCCTGCAGATATTTGCCTTTCTAACCACACAATTACTAGTACCCCTATTATGATTCCCGATACGGGAGTAAAAATAGGGACAAGCAACCATATGAGCCCATAAACCTCTTTTAAGGATTCCGATCTGAAAAAAGAATTGATAGCTTGTACTTCTGTCATATCTATTATCATTTCACCGATCAACTTCTCCCATAATGATATCTATACTACCTAGTATCGTCATAATATCAGCCAATTTCATTCTTTTAACTAACTGAGGAAGAATTTGCAAATTGATAAACCCCGGCGGACGAATTTTCCATCTCCAGGGAAAAACACTCTGATCTCCTATCAGAAAAATTCCCAATTCCCCTTTTGGGGCTTCCACTCTCACATAAAGTTCTTGTTTCGACAATTCAAAAGTGGGTGAAGGTTTTTTACTAATGAATCGATATTCAAAATCATTCCATTCGGAATCCCTTGCTCTATCCAAGCGGCGGACTTCTAAATTTTCATAAGGCCCCCCCGGAATTCCTTCCAGAGCTTGTTGAATTATTTTTATGGATTCTGTCATTTCACTGATTCGGACTAAATAACGAGCTAATGAATCTCCTTCTTTTTGCCATTGTACTTCCCAATCAAATTCGTCGTAACACTCATAATTATCAACTTTACGAAGATCCCATTGAATCCCGGAAGCTCGTAACATTGGTCCCGATAAACCCCAATTTATTGCTTCCTCTCCTCCAATAATGCCCACTCCTTCAACTCGTTCCAAAAAAATAGGATTGCGCGTAATAAGCTTTTGATATTCAGTAACCCCTGTTAAAAAATAATCGCAGAAATCGAAACATTTATCTATCCAGCCATACGGTAGATCGGCAGCTACTCCTCCGATACGGAAATAATTATGCATCATTCGCATACCTGTGGCAGCTTCGAATAGATCATATATTAATTCTCTCTCTCTGAAAATATAGAAGAAGGGAGTCTGCGCACCAATATCCGCCATAAAGGGGCCAAGCCATAACAAATGAGAAGCTATACGGCTCAATTCCAGCATAATGACTCTAATATAGCTAGCTCTTTTAGGTACTTGAATATTCCCCAACTGTTCTGGTCCATTTACCGTTATTGCTTCTGTAAACATAGTAGCTAAATAATCCCAACGTGTTACATAAGGCAGATATTGTATAATGGTTCGATTTTCCGCAATTTTTTCCATTCCTCGGTGTAAATAACCTAATATGGGTTCACAGTCAATAACATCTTCACCATCTAGAGTAACGATGAGTCGAAGAACACCATGCATCGATGGGTGATGTGGACCCATATTGACTATCATGAGGTCTTTTCTTGTAGCAGGTACAGGCATATTTTTTTTTCCCCGATTCATTATTCCATGAATTGCTGAAAACAACATGAAGTTCATCCAAATTTATTTCAAATCGAATAAATCAAATAATTCAAAAAATTCAATATTCCAATTAACTTAACGAGTTTTGGGTTTCCGAATATCCAACTGACCAATTAATTCTTTATAACGTACTTTATTTTTCTTTGACAAATAAGTCAGTAGCCGTTGACGTTTTCCCAGAATTTGCCGTAGACCTCTCTGAGATGAATAGTCTTTTCTGTGCAATTCCAAATGTGAAGTAAGTCTCCGTATTTGATTAGTGAAACTGAATACTTGCAATTCAACAGAACCCTTATTTTCTTCTTTTTCTTCTTGCGAAATAACTGAGATGAATGAATTTTTTAACATAATAACGAATTCTTCTCTCCTTTTTCCTTTTTTTGAAAGATATGAATTTTACGGATCAGTAATAATAATGGAATGCCGGCCTTTTGAATTTGGTATACGCAAAAATATGGATTTATTCATATACTTAGACCTACTGTTTTTGCTTTATACTTATTGCTTGCTTTTTTTTTTTCAAATTGAATTAATCCATAATCAATCCCATTTGCAATTGGCTTTGGATATGGATACAAAAGGATAGTATATTTCTGCACCTACTACAAAAGAGAAAATTTTTGACTTAAGAGGATTCTGTCCAGTCATTCCTAGATCTATTAATTGATAAGATAGGTCGTTGAATCAGTATCATGTATCAGAATGTAATATAACAAATAAAGGCATGTGTACGTCTGTTTCCCCTTAGATACCATATAAGATCTGGCGCGTGATCGATGGGAAATATACCATCAACGAATTTTCAATCGTGGATACATATGTAGCCTTGACAGACTGAAACGGCTACCGTTATTGGTATCAAACCAATAGCGATTCATACAAGCTAAATCTTCTAATCGATAATTTGGCCAAATAAAAAATTTGAACTTACAGAATGTATTATCTATATCAAGATGCTTGCTTTCATCCAAAAATGGAACACAATTCCCTTCATTGTTCCCAGTGCGAAATACTAGATTCTTAACCACAACATTCACTTTCTCCGAATTGAAACAAATTCGAATTCTGAATTCTCTACGACGTCTAGGGGATAAAATATTTTCAGGAACAAGCAAATCATAATGATTTTCGTCTCGATTCCCAATCATCCTTTCATGTCGTGAAATGGATTCATCAAGACTATTCTTATCAACATTTCTTTTTTCTCGGTATTTTCTATTAGTTTGGGTTTGGTGCTTACTCTTATGCACTAGTGAAATAGCGATAGTTTGATACATAATAAATTGTCCATCCCATTTTATAGACAGACGAACTGGTTCAATAATCAAAATTCCTTTTGTTATCAAGTTTTTAAGAGTTAGATCTTTCTGAATTAGCATTACATCCAGGCTCATTTCTTCTCTTTGAATAGAAGATATAGCAATTCCTTTTGGATTTATCAATCTAAGCAGGAGACAATATACTTTAATATTATTGATTATTCTTGGATTCAAAGGATCATCCCACCTCAATTGAAAAAGAAAATATCTTTTCAGAAATAAATCTAGTTCTGCTGCCGTGTTTCTCTTAGATTGTTTTTTCTTTCTAGTGTCTGATCCCTCATAATCTTCTTTAACATCTTTTTGTTGGTTTGATATATCTGATGCAAGATTCCCTTGGTTTTGTGCGTCTGATCCCCGATCCACTTGGCCTTGGACTGACTGCTGTTTTTCTTTTTGATTTTGATTCTCTAATTCAAGAGATTTTTTTTGATTCGATGATATACGAAGATCTTTTTTTTTTGTTCTGTTGATATTTTTCTTTTCACTAACGTTTTCATTTCCATGAAAATTCAAAAGAAGTAAATTGATTGGTATGATCCACGGTTGAATCTTATATGTATCATAAAGTAACACAAATTCTGGGAAAAACCAAAGTTGCAGATTGGATATGTGACAATTGAATATTTTTTCATTCATTCCCATCCAGTCAAAGGGGTTTTGTGTTTGATTGGATGAATTGATTTGTTTATGACTCGCGAGATAAACAAGATCTTTCTTATCCATCTTGTCAATTATTTGATAATAATTAGTCCCACTCTTAGTATTTTGATTAATGTTGGTTCCGATATCTATATCGTTCCAACCCTCACTATCGCTTTTTTTTCTAAGACAAAAATGAAGAATTCTCCAATCAAAATATTTTCTATCTGTATTTTTATCCGTCTCAATATCAATAATAGAATATTCTCTTAGATAATCACTAAGAACTACACCCCCCGGCACATAAAAAAATTCGGGATTATATGTGTTGTAATTATAGGGAATCCCTCGGACTTCGTTTCTTTGTAATGGTGATCCATAAAGATATGAGTCCTTATTATCCGCATAATTCATATATTTATGTGATAAAAGATCATATCTGTAGTTTTTTTTGAATTTTGCTTTTTGACTCGGTAATGAGTCTACTACATAATCATTTTTTTTCTGGTAATGAATTAATTGGTCTTTTTCGTATGAATCAAAATGGGCTGAGTCTTTATTTTGAACCAGAAAACTTTGATTGACTCTATTTCGCCATTTTTGTGGTACTAATCTAGACCATCTAGTCTGAGATAAATCATGTTGATAGTGATAATGACCTCTTAACCAGCTTTTCCAATCATTCATTCCAAACTTGTGAAGTTTCTTATGCCTTAATCCGGAATGAAATATTTCTTGTGTTTTCAAACAATCCCTTATTATAGACTTAAGAAAAAGGGATGTTCCTTGATATTGAAGTACGGATTTCAAGTGATACTTGTTAATAACTTGGGTTTGTGATAATTTGTAAAATACATATGCCTGTGACAAAGAGGATAGATCACAAAAAGTCTGTGAATTCTTATTACTAATATTAGAAATATTAGAAAGCGACTTTTTGATAGTCGAAATAAAATGAATTGTATTTGTTTCATCAATTCCTTCTTGAGTTGTTTCATCATTGTAATTGTATTTATCAATAATTTTTTTTGATTCAAGGAAAGGTTGTACATTGATTCTTGTAATATTTATGATACAAAAAAGGGTATCCATGTAGGTTTTTTCAATAAAAATAAGAAATTGCATAAACATAAAATAGTGCCATTTACGTATGAATCGGGTGCTTTTTCTTTTTAAAATCTGCCAAATATTTTTTGGCGATTCGAATTTTATATTATCCAAATTTGTCTTGTTAGGGCTAATGTTTATATCTAGAGTTAGAAAGATTTTTTTCCTGTCTTTTGTGATTTTTTCGATTTGATTTCTGATCGTAGTTGTCCTATCAGCCAGATCTGTTATTTTTTTTTCTGTCAGTAAATAATTTGTCCAATGCATGGGTCTAATTTGAATGGAAGATTCGTGAATAATCGGATTACTTATTATTATCAAATTTTTTCCATTTTCATTTTTATTTTGGCTCGATTCATATACTTCTCTCAGTCCAAATAATAGAATTGGATTTATTTTTGCAAGGTCTTTCATTATTCTTTTTAGAAATCGAATCGTTTGGATAACCCATCTTGTTTTTTCTTTTGAGACCTTTAAAAACCATTTTGCTCTTTCTTTTAAAATTCTTAGAGCTATAAAACATTTCTTTTTTACCTTTCTAAGTTTTTTTTCAAATTCTTTACAAATGGGTTCAAAAAAGGAAGGTTGTTTTCGGGGAGAACCAAAGGGCTGATCAGTTTCCATTCCCCAAACTGTTAAAAAACAAAAATTCGCTTTTTTTCCTTTCTTTTTTATTGTTTCTCTATGATGGGATCGTAACTTAGATTTGTGCCAAGGTTTCAGACGGAAAGGAAATAGGATCTTTATCTGAATACCGTCGATTAACCAATTTTTCGGAAATTCTTTTTCTGATAATTGAACACCATTATAAGTGCATTTAACGTGCATTTCTCTATTCCACGCTTTTAAATCTTCGTACCACTCGGGGAATTGAAATAATAACATACGGCCAATATTTTTGGCTATTATCAATGAAGGCAATACTATATATTTTCTAAGAATTGATTGGGTTACTAACATAGAGCCTCTTATTGCTTGAGCAAAAAGAATAGTATCCCAAGTTTCTGCTATTGCTATCCGTTCATTCTCCTCTTTGTTCTCTGTCGTTTTTTTCTCCTTTTCTCTTGCCTCTTCCTCCTCAGAATCCGAAGTTTTGAATTCTACAACTTTACCTGTCAAATTCCTAAAAATAGAATTAGCCATTCCGGAGATATCAAAAGCAAAAAAAAAGGTTTTTTTGTCTATTCTGCCCAAAAAAAGGGGTGAATGTACATTTGATTGAAACAGTTCCCAAGTAACTGTTTTACGTCTTTGAGTGCGCATAGATCCTTTGATTAAATCGCGACGAAAATCCGATTGTTGTGAATAACGTATCAAAGCTACTTCTGCTGCTGGATTACTAGTATTTTTGGGAACAGTATTAGTATTGGCATTCGGCTCGTTATCAGTAAAAATTACTACACGTTTGGCTTTTCGTGAACGAATGCCGC